GAATAACCCGGTTGAAGCGTAATGATCATACGTCTGTAATGCATTGTATGTCCCATAATAGGTCCCATCCTTTTACCCTTTCCCGGGAGTCGATGACTATTCATAGCTCTTACCTTGACACCAAAGAAGAGTTCGACCCAATGCTTTATTTCTGTCCTAGTTGATCCTGATTCGACATTAGAAGTATATTGATTGTTCCCCAATAACCGAATACTTTTTTCTGTAAATACTGCATATTTGATTCCATCCATAAATCCATTTTCTTCCCTATGAGTTCCAGTATCGATAAGAATTATAGTTCTTACTGTTCATATGTTATGGTATGAATATACCATACCAATTCGCTATGTATGGATGATGAGATTCCATTGATACAGAGCCAATTCCAATAGACTTATTGAATGTTCCCATTGGCGTGCATCCAGCAGGAATTGAACCTACGAATTTGCCAATTATGAGTTGGGCGCTTTAACCATTCAGCCATGGATGCTTAACAGGGATCATCGTACATCGTGAATAACCAAATTCCAATTGAAATGAAATCTTTAGGAGGAATCAATGAAACGACATCAATTCAAATCCTGGATATTCGAATTGAGAGAGATATTGAGAGAGATCAAGAATTCTCACTATTTCTTAGATTCATGGATCAAATTCGATTCAGTGGGATCTTTCACTCACATTTTTTTCCACCAAGAACGTTTTATGAAACTCTTTGACCCCCGAATTTGGAGTATCCTACTTTCACGTGATTCACAGGGTGCAACAAGCAATCGATATTTCACGATCAAAGGTGTAGTACTGCTTGTAGTAGTGGTCCTTATATCTCGTATTAACAATCGAAAGATGGTCGAAAGAAAAAATCTCTATTTGATGGGGCTTCTTCCTATACCTATGAATTCCATTGGACCCAGAAAGGAGACATTGGAAGAATCTTTTTGGTCTTCCAATAGAAATAGGTTGATTGTTTCGCTCCTGTATCTTCCAAAAGGGAAAAAGATTTCTGAGAGTTGTTTCATGGATCCGCAAGAGAGTACTTGGGTTATCCCAATAAAGAAAAAGCGTATCATGCCTGAATCTAACCGGGGTTCGCGGTGGTGGAGGAACCGGATCGGAAAAAATAGGGATTCTAGTTGTCAGATATCTAAGGAAACCGTAGCTGGAATTGAGATCTCATTCAAAGAGAAAGATAGCAAATATCTGGAGTTTCTTTTTTTATCCTATACGGATGATCCGATCCGCAAGGACCATGATTGGGAATTTCTTGATCGTCTTTCTCCGAGGAAGAAACGAAACATAATCAACTTGAATTCGGGACAGCTATTCAAAATCTTAGGGAAAGACTTGATTTGTTATCTCATGTCTGCTTTTCGTGAAAAAAGACCAATTCAGGGGGAGAGTTTCTTCAAACAACAAGGAGCTGGGGCAACTATGCAATCCAATGATATTGAGCATGTTTCCCATCTCTTCTCGAGAAACAAGTGGGGTATTTCTTTGCAAAATTGTGCTCAATTTCATATGTGGCAATTCCGCCAAGATCTCTTCGTTAGTTGGGGGAAGAATCAGCACGAATCGGATTTTTGGAGGAACGTCTCGAGAGAGAATTGGATTTGGTTAGACAATGTGTGGTTGGTAAACAAGGATCGGTTTTTTAGCAAGGTACGGAATGTATTGTCAAATATTCAATATGATTCCACAAGGTCTATTTTCGTTCAAGTAACGGATTCTAGCCAATGGAAAGGATCTTCTTCTGATCAATCCAGAGATCATTTCGATTCCGTTATAAATGAGAATTCAGAATATCACACATTGATCGATCAAACAGAGATTCAGCAACTAAAAGAGAGATCGATTCTTTGGGATCCTTCCTTTCTTCAAACGGAACGAACAGAGATAGAATCAGATCGATTCCCGAAATGCCTTTTTGGATCTTCCTCCATGTCCTGGCTATTCACGGAACCTGAGAAGCGGATGAAGAATCATCTGCTTCCGGAAGAAATCGAAGAATTTCTTGGGAATCCTACAAGATCCATTCGTTCTTTTTTCTCTGACAGATGGTCAGAACTTCATCTGGGTTCGAATCCTACTGAGAGGTCCACTAGAGATCATAAATTGTTGAAGAAAAAACAAGATGTTTCTTTTGTCCCTTCCAGGCGAGCGGAAAATAAAGAAATGGTTGATATATTCAAGATAATTACGTATTTACAAGATACCGTCTCAATTCATCCTTCGGAACCAGATCACATCCCGGATCTGGTTCCGAAGGATGAACCGGATATGGACAGCTCCAATAAGATTTCATTCTTGAACAAAAATCCATTTTTTGATTTCTTTCATCTATTCCATGACCGGAACAAAGGGGGATATGCGTTACGCCACGATTTTTTTGAATCAGAAGAGAGATTCCCAGAAATGGCGGATCTATTCACTCTATCAATAACCGAGCCGGATCTGGTGTTTCGTAGGGGATTTGCCTTTTCTATTGATTCCTACGGGTTGGATCAAAAAAAATTCTTGAATGAGGTATTCAACTCCAGAGATGAATCGAAAAAGAAATCTTTATTGGTTCTACCTCCTCTTTTTTATGAGGAGAATGAATCTTTTTCTCGAAGGATCAGAAAAAAATTGGTCCGGATCTACTGCGGGAATGAGTTGGAAGATCCCAAACTAAAAACAGCGGTATTTGCTAGCAACAACATAATGGAGGCAGTCAATCAATATAGATTGATCCGAAATCTGATTCAAATCCAATATAGCACCTATGGGTACATAAGAAATGTATCGAATCGATTCTTTTTAATGAATAGATCCGATCGCAACTTCGAATATGGAATTCAAAGGGATCAGATAGGAAATGATACTCTGAATCATCTAACTATAATGAAATATACGATCAACCAACATTTATCGAATTTGAAAAAGAGTCAGAAGAAATGGTTTGATCCTCTTATTTCTCGAACCGAGAGATCCATGAATCAGGATCCTGATGCATATAGATACAAATGGTCCAATGGGAGCAAGAATTTCCAGGAACATTTGGAACATTTCGTTTCTGAACAGAAGAATCCTTTTCAAGTAGTGCAAGTAGTGTTCGATCGATTACGTATTAATCAATATTCGATTGATTGGTCCGAGGCTATCGACAAAGAAGATTTGTATAAGCCACTTCGTTTCTTTTTGTCCAAGTCACTTCTCTTTTTGTCCAAGTCACTTCTCTTTTTCTTTGTGAGTATCGGGAATATCCCCATTCATAGGTCCGAGATCCACATCTATGAATTGAAAGGTCCGAATGATCAACTCTACAATCAGTTGTTAGAATCCATAGGTGTTCAAATCGTTCATTTGAAGAAATTGAAACCCTTCTTATTGGATGATCATGATACTTCCCAAAGACCAAAATTCTTGATCAATGGAGGAACAATATTACCATTTTTGTTCAAAAAGATACCAAAGCGGGTGATTGACTCATTCCATACTAGAAAGAATCGCAGGAAATCCTTTGATAACACGGATTCCTATTTCTCAATGATATCCCACGATCGAGACAATTGGCTGAATCCCGTGAAACCATTTCATAGAAGTTCTTTGCTATCTTCTTTTTCTAAAGCAAATCGACTTCGATTCTTGAATGATCCACATCACTTCTGGTTCTATTGTAACAAAAGATTCCCCTTTGATGTGGAAAAGACCCGTATCAATAATTATGATCTTACATATGGACAATTCCTCAATATCTTGTCCATTCGCAACAAAATCTTTTCTTTGTGCGTGGGTAAAAAAAAAGATCTCTTTTTGGAGAGAGAGACTATTTCACCAATCGAGTCGCAGGTATCTGACATCTTCATACCTAAAGATTTCCCACAAAGTGGTGATGAAGCGTATAACTTGTACAAATCGTACAAATCTTTCCATTTTCCAATTCGATCCGATCCATTCGTTCGTGGAGCTATTTACTCGATCGCAGACATTTCTTCAACACCTCTAACAGAGGAACAAATAGTCAATTTGGAAAAAACTTATTGTCAGCCTCTTTCAGATATGAATCTATCTGATTCAGAAGGGAATAACTTGCATCAGTATCTCAGTTTCAATTCAAACATGGGTTTGATTCACACTCCATGTTCTGAGAAGTATTTACCATTCGGAAAGAGGAAAAAACGGAGTCTTTGTCTAAAGAAATGCGTTGAGAAAGGGCAGATGTATAGAACCTTTCAACGAGATAGTGTCTCAAAATGGAATCTGTTCCAAACATATATGCCATGGTTCCTTACTTCGACAGGGTGCAAATATCTCAATTTCACCCTTTTAGATACTCTTTCAGACCCATTGCCGATACTGAGTAGTAGTCAAAAATTTGTATCCATTTTTCATGATATGATGCATGGATCAGATATATCACGGCCAATTCCTCAGAAGATTCTTCCACAATGGACTCTGATCAGTGAGATTTCGAGTCAATGTTTACAGAATCTTCTTCTGTCCGACGAAACGATTCATCGAAATAATGAGTCACCCGTTCCATTGATACGGACACATCTGAGATCAACAAATGCTCGGGAGTTCCTCTATTCCATCTTTTTCCTTCTTCTTGTTGCTGGATATCTCGTTCGTATACATCTTCTCTTTGTTTCCCGAGCCTCTAGTGAGTTACAGACAGAGTTAGAAAAGATCAAATCTTTGATGATTCCATCATACATGATGGAATCTCGAAAACTTCTGGATAGGTATCCTACATCTGAAATGAATCCTTTCTGGTTAAAGAATCTCTTTCTAGTTGTTCTGGAACAATTAGGAGATTCTCTGGAAGAAATACGGGGTTCTGCTTCTGGTGGCAACATGCTATTGGGTGGTGGTCCCGCTTATGGGGTCAAATCAATCCGTTCTAAGAAGAAATATTGGAAGATCAATCTCATCGATCTCATACCAAATCCCATCAATCGAATCATTTTTTCGAGAAATACGAGACATCTAAGTCGTACAAGTAAAGAGATCTATTCATTGATAAGAAAAAGAAAAAACGTGAACGGTGATTGGATTGATGAGAAAATAGAATTCTGGGTCGCGAACAGTGATTCGATTGATGATGAAGAAAGAGAATTCTTGGTTCAGTTCTCCACCTTAACGACAGAAAAAAGGATTGATCAAATCCTATTGAGTCTGACTCATAGTGATCATTTAACAAAGAATGACTCTGGTTATCAAATGATTGAACAACCGGGATCAATTTCCTTACGATACTTAGTTGACATTCATCAAAAGGATCTAATGAATTATGAGTTCAATAGATCCTGTTTAGCAGAAAGACGGATATTCCTTGCTCATTATCAGACAATCACTTATTCACAAACCTCGTGTGGGGCTGATAGTTTTCATTCCCCTTCCCCATCTCCTCATGGAAAACCCTTTTCGCTCCGCTTAGCCCTATCCCCTTCTAGAGGTATTTTAGTGATAGGTTCTATAGGAACTGGACGATCCTGTTTGGTCAAATACCTAGCGACAAACTCCTATGTTCCTTTCATTACGGTCTTTCCGAACAAGTTCCTGGATGACAAGCCTAAAGGTTATCTTCTTGATGATATCGATATTGATGATAGTGACGATATTGATGATAGTGATGATGACCTTGATATTGATACGGAGCTGCTAACTATGACGAATGTGCTAACTATGTATATGACGCCGAAAATAGACCGATTTGATAGAACCCTTCAATTCGAATTAGCAAAAGCAATGTCTCCTTGCATAATATGGATTCCAAACATTCATGATCTGCATGTGAATGAGTCGAATTACTTATCCCTCGGTCTATTAGAGAACTATCTCTCCAGGGATTGTGAAAGATGTTCCACTGGAAAGATTCTTGTTATTGCTTCGACTCATATTCCCCAAAAAGTGGATCCCGCTCTAATAGCTCCGAATAAATTCAATACATGCATTAAGATACGAAGGCTTCTTCTTCCACAACAACGAAAGCACTTTTTCATTCTTTCATATACTAGGGGATTTCACTTGGAAAAGAAGATGTTCCATACTAACGGATTCGGGTCCATAACCATGGGTTCCAATGCGCGAGATCTTGTAGCACTTATCAATGAGGCCCTATCAATTAGTATTACACAGAAGAAATCCATTATAGAAACTAATACAATTAGATCAGCTCTTCATAGAAAAACTTGGGATTTTCGATCCCAGATAAGATCGGTTCAGGATCATGGGATCCTTTTCTATCAGATAGGAAAGGCTGTTACACAAAATGTACTTCTCAGTAATTGCCCCATAGATCCTATATCTATCTATATGAAGAAGAAATCATGTAAGGTAGGGGATTCTTATTTGTACAAATGGTACTTCGAACTTGGAACGAGCATGAAGAAATTCACGATACTTCTTTATCTTTTGAGTTGTTCTGCCGGATCGGTCGCTCAAGATCTTTGGTCTTCATCCAGACACGATGAAAAAAATTGGATCACTTCTTATGGATTCGTTGAGAATGATTCTGATCTAGTTCATGGCCTATTACTATTCTTACTATTAGAAGTAGAAGGCGCTCTGGCTCTGGCGGGATCCTCACGGACAGAAAAATCTTGCAGTCAGTTTGATAATAATCGAGTGACATTACTTCTTCGGTCCGAACCAAGGAATCAGTTAGATATGATGCAAAATGGATCTTGTTCTATCGTTGATCAGGGATTTCTATATGAAAAATACGAATCGGAGTTTGAAGAAGGGGAAGGGGCCCTCGATCCGCAACAGATAGAGGAGGATTTATTCAATCACATAGTTTGGGCTCCTAGAATATGGCGCCTTTGTGGCAATCTATTTGATTGTATCAAAAGGCCCACTGAATTGGGATTTCCCTATTGGACTGGGTCATTTCGGGGCAAATGGATCATTTCTCATAAAGAGGATGAGCTTCAAGAGAATGATTCGGAGTTCTTGCAGAGTGGAACCATGCAGTACCAGACACGAGATAGATCTTCCAAAGAACAAGGCTTTTTTCGACCAAGCCAATTCATTTGGGACCCTGCGGATCCATTCTTTTCCCTATTCAAAGATCAGCCCTCTGTCTCTGTGTTTTCACGTCGAGAATTCTTTGCAGATGAAGAGATGTCAAAGGGGCTTATTGCTTCCCAAACAAATCCTCCTACATCTATATATAAACGCTGGTTCATCAAGAATACGCAAGAAAAGCACTTCGAATTGTTGATTCATCGCCAGAGATGGTTTAGAACCAATAGTTCATTATCTAATGGATCTTTCCGTTCTAATACCCTATCCGAGAGTTATCAGTATTTATCAAATCTGTTCCTATCTAACGGAACGCTATTGGATCAAATGACAAAGACATTGTTGAGAAAGAGATGGATTTTCCCGGATGAAATGAAACATTTGATTCATGTAACAGGAGAAAGATTCCCCATCCCTTAGCCGTAAAGATATGTGCCCATGAAAAGGGGATTAAGTGGAACAGAATTGGTCGGATGGTAGAGTCGTGGAAAC